CCGTGGTAGGATCTTTCACTCACATTTTGTTCCATCAAGAACGTTTTCTGAAACTCTTTGACCCCCGAATTTTGGGTATCCTACTTTCACGTAATTCATGGGGTGCAATAATCAATCGATATTTTAATTTTTCGATCAGAGGTGTAGTACTGCTTATCAAAGATGTAGTAGTAGTACTGCTGATCAAAGGTGTAACACTGCTGATCAAAGGTGTAGCACTGCTTGGAGTAGTGGTTGTTATATATCGTATGAACAATCGAAAAATGGTCGAAAGAAAAAATCTCTATTTGATGTGGCTTCTGCCTATATCTATGAATTCTATTGGACCAAGAAATGAGACATTGGAAGAATCTTTTTGTTTTTCCAATAGAAATAGGTTGATTGTTTCGCTACTGTCAAAAGGGAAAAAGATTTCTGAGAGTTTTTTCACGGATCCGCAAGAGAGTACTTTTCCAATAAATCCAATAAAGAAAAAGTGTATCATGCCTGAATCTAATCGGGGTTCGCGGTGGTGGAGGAACCGGATCGGAAAAAAGAGGGATTCTAGTTGTCAGATATCTAATGAAACCGTAGCTGGAATTGAGATCTCATTCAAAGAGAAAGATAGCAAATATCTGGAATTTCTTTTTTTATCCTATACGGATGATCCGATCCGCAAGGACCATGATTCGGAATTGTTTGATCGTCTTTCTCCGAGGAAGAAACGAAACATAATCAACTTGAATTCGGGACAGCTATTCGAAATCTTAGGGAAAGACTTGATTTGTTATCTCATGTCTGGTCTTCGTGAAAAAAGACCAATTGAGGGGGATAGTTTCTTCAAACAACAAGGAGCTGGGGCAACTATGCAATCCAATGATAATGATATTGAGCATGTTTCCCATCTCTTCTCGAGAAACAAGTGGGGTATTTCTTTGCAGAATTGTGCTCAATTTCATATGTGGCAATTCCGCCAAGATCTCTTTGTTAGTTGGGGAAAGAATCAGCACGAATCGGATTTTTTGAGGAACGTCTCGAGAGAGAATTGGATTGGGTTAGACAATGTGTGGTTGGTAAACAAGGATCGGTTTTTTAGTAAGGTACGGAATGTATTGTCAAATATTCAATATGATTCCGCAAGATCTATTTTCGTTCGAGTAACGGATTCCAGCCAATGGAAAGGATCTTCTTCTGATCAATCCAGAGATCATTTTGATTCCGTTAGAAATGAGGATTCAGAATATCACACATTGATCGATCAAACACAGATTCAGCAATTCAAAGAGAGATCGATTCTTTGGGATCCTTCTGTTCTTCAAACGGAACGAACAAAGATAGAATCAGATCGATTTCCGGAAGAAATCGAAGAATTTCTTGGGAATCCTACAAGATCAATTCGTTCTTTTTTCTCTGACAGATGGTCAGAACTTTATATGGGTTCGAATCCTACCGAGAGGTCCACTAGAGATCAGAAATGGTTGAAGAGAAAACAAGATATTTCTTTTGTCCCTTCCAGGCGAGCGGAAAAGAAAGAAATGGTTGATATATTCAAGATCATTACGTATTTACAAAATACCGTCTCAATTCATCCTTCGGAACCATATCACATCCCGGATATGGACAGTTCCGGTAAGATTTCATTCTTTCCAAAAAATCGTGGCGTAACGCGTATCCCCCTTTGTTCCGGTCATGGAATAGATGAAAGAAATCCAAAAATGGATTTTTTGGAATCAGAAGAGAGATTCCCAGAAATGGCGGATCTATTCACTCTATCAATAACTGAGCCGGATCTGGTGTATTATAGGGGATTTTCCTTTTCTATGGATTCCTACGGGTTGGATCAACAAAAATTCTTGAATGAGGTATTCAACTCCAGAGATGAATCGAAAAAGAAATCTTTATTGGTTTTACCTCCTCTTTTTTATGAGGAGAGTGAATCTTTTTCCCGAAGGATCAGAAAAAAATTGGTCCGGATCTACTGCGGGAATGATTTGGGAGCGGTATTTGCTAGCAACAACATCATGGAGGCAATCAATCAATATAGATTGATCCGAAATCTGATTCAAATCCAATATAGTACCTATGGGTACATCAGAAATGTATCGAATCGATTCTTTTTCTTTTTAATGAATAGATCCGATCGCAACTTCGAATATGGAATTCAAAGGGATCAAATAGGAAATGAGACTCTGAATCATATAACTATAATGAAATATATGATCAACCAACATTTATCGAATTTGAAAAAGAATCAGAAGAAATGGTTTGATCCTCTTATTTCTCGAATTGAGAGATCCATGAATCGGGATCCTGATGTATATAGATACAAATGGTCCAATGGGACTAAGAATTTCCAGGAACATTTGGAACATTTCGTTTCTGAACAGAAGAATCCTTTTCAAGTAGTGCAAGTAGTGTTCGATCGATTACGTCTTAATAAATATTCGATTGATTGGTCCGAGGCTATCGACAAAAAAGATTTTGATAAGTCACTTCGTTTCTTTTCATCCAAGTTATCCAAGTTATCCAAGTTACTTTTATCCAAGTTATCATCCAAGTTATCCAAGTTACTTCCCTTTTTCTTTGTTAGTATCGGGAATATCCCCATTCATAGCTCCGAGATCCACATCTATGAATGGAAAGGTTCGAATGATCAACTCTGCAATCATTTGTTAGAATACATAGGTGTTCAAATCGTTCATTTGAAGAAATTGAAACCCTTCTTCTTGGATGATCGTGATACTTCCCAAAGACCGAAATTATTGATCAATGAAGGAACAATATTACCATCTTTTTTCAAAAAGATACCAAAGCGGATGATTAACTCATTCCATACTAGAAAGAATCGCAGGAAATACTTTGAGAACATGGATTCATATTTCTCAATGATATCCCACGATCGAGACAATTGGCTGAATCCCGTGAAACCATTTCATAGAAGTTCATTGATATCTGCTTTTTATAAAGCACATCGACTTCGATTCTTGAATGGTCCACATCACTTCTGGTTCTATTGTAACAAAGGATTCCCTTTTTATGTGGAAAAGACCCGTATCAATAATTATGATCTTACATATGGACAATTCCTCAATATCTTGTCCATTCGCAACAAAATATTTTCTTTGTACGTCGGTAAAAAAGAAGATCTTTTTTTGGAGAGAGAGGCTATTTCACCAATCGAGTCACAGGTATCCGACATCTTCATACCTAACGATTTCCCACAAAGTGGTGATGAAACGTATAACTTGTACAAATTGTACAAATCTTTTCATTTTCCAATTTGTTCCGATCCATTCGTTCGTAGAGCTATTTACTCGATCGCAGATATTTCTGCAACACCTCTCGCAGAGGAACAAATACAAAATTTGGAAAGAACTTATTGTCAGCCTCTTTCAGATATGAATCTATCTGATTCAGAAGGGAATAACTTGCATCAGTATCTCAGTTTCAATTCAAGCATGGGTTTGATGCACATTCCATGTTCTGAGAAAGATTTACTATCCGGAATATCCGGAAAGAGGAAAAAACGGAGTCTTCGTCTAAATAAATGCGTTGAGAAAGGGCAAATGTATAGAAAAAAGAAACGAGATAGTGCTTTTTCAAATTTCTCAAAATGGAATCTGTTCCAAACATATATGCCATGGTTACTTACTTCGACAGGGTGCAAATATCTAAAATTCACCCTTTTAGATATTCTTTCAGACCCATTGCCGATACTAAGTAGCAGTCAAAAATTTGTATCCATTTTTCATGATATGATACATGGATCAGATCTATCACAGCCAATTCTTCAGAAAATTCTTCAGAAGATTCTTCCACAATGGATTCTGACACAATGGACTCTGATAAGTGAGATTTCGAGTCAATGTTTACAGAATTTTCATCTTATTCTGTTCGAAGAACAGATTCATCGAAAAAATGAGTCACCCGTATGGATATGGGCACATCTGATATCCACAAATCCTCGGGAATTCCTCGATTCAATCTTTTTACTTCTTCTTGTTGCTGGATATCTCGTTTCTATACATCTTCTCTTTTTTTCCCAAGTCTTTAGCTTTAGTAGGTTACAGACAGAGTTAGAAAAGATCAAATATTTGACGATTCAATCATACATAACGGAATTACAAGAATTTCTGGATAGGTATCCTACATCTGAACTGAATTCTTTCTGGTCAAAGAATCTCTTTCTATTTCTAGTTTTTCTGAAGAACAAATTAGAAGATTTTCTGGAAGCAATATGGATGTGGTTTTTTGATTTCAACATGCTAAAATTAGAAGATTTTCTGGAAGCAATACGGATGTGGTTTTTTGATTTCAACATGCTATTGGTTAACTATGAGTTCAAATCAATACGTTTTTATTGGAATATAAATCTCATCGATCTTGTCAGTATCATACCAAATCCCATCAATAAAATCATTTTTTCGAGAAAGACGAGGCATCTAAGTCGTACAACTAAAGAGATGTATTCATTGATAATAAAAAGAAAAAACGTGAAAGGTTATTTTATTGATGGGAAAATAGAATCCTTTATCGCGGACAGTTCTTGTATTCCAAGTAAAGAAAAAAAATTATTGATTCAGTTCTCCACCTTAACGACAGAAAAAAGAATTGATAAATTTCTATTGAGTCTGACACATAGTTATCATTTATTCAAGAATGACTCTGGTTATCAAATGATTGAACAATCGGGATCTATTTTCTTACGATACATAATTCATAAAAAAGATCTAATGAATTATGAGTTCAATAGATCCTGTTTAGCAGAAAGACGGATATTCCTTGCTCATTATCAGACAATCACTGATTCACAAACCTCGGGGGTGGTCGATAGTTTTCATTCCCCATCTTCTGATGAAATTCCCTTTTCGCTCCCCTTATTCCCTTATAGTTCTAGAGGTATTTTAGTGATAGGTTCTATGGGAATTGGACGATCCTGTTTGGTCAAACACCTAGCGACAAACTTCTATGTTCCTTTCATTACGGTATTTACGACCAAGGTCAACAGTTTTTGGTTTGATGACCTAGGTTACAATATGCTTGATTTTGATGAGAGTGATATTATGTATAAGATGGACATTATGAGTATATATGATAGTATCCATAAGATCCATATTAAGGATCTTGTGTGGGATAGTGATGATTACTTTAAGATTGTTGATAATGAGACTGAGAATGATAATGATATCGATAAGATCGATATGGATATCAAGATGATACCTATGTTTATAGAGTATCTGGATTCGCAAATGAAAATAGGAAACGTTAAACTAGTAGGCCCTTATATTGAGATCATGGCTCAATTCGAATTACAATTCGAATTCGCAAAAACAATGTCTCCTTGCATAGTATGGATTCCAAACATTCATGATCTGAATATGGATCAGTCGGATTTCGTATTCTTATTCCTCGTTCAATTAGAGAACTATCTCTCCAGGGATTGTTCCACTGGAAAGATTCTTGTTATTGCTTCGACTCATGTTCCCCAACAAGTGGATCCCACTCTAATAGCTCCGGATAAATTAAATACATGCATTAAGGTACGAAGGCTTGTTCCTCCACAACAACGAAAGCACTTTTTCACTCTTTCATATACTAGGGGATTTCACTTGGAAAAGGAGATATTCCATGCTAATGGATTCGATACCCTAACCATGGGTTCCAATGTACTAGATCTTGGAGGATTTATCAATAATGTCCTATCGATTAGTATTGCACAGAAGAAATCCATTATAGAAATGAATACAATTAGATCAATTATTCATAAAACAACTTGGACTTTTCGACCCCATATAAGATCGGCTCAGAATCATGGGATCCTTTTCTATCAGATAGGAAGGGCTATCGCACAAAATGTATTTCTAAGTAATTTCCCCATAGATCCTATATCTATCTATATGAATAATAGATCATGTCAGGTAGGGGGGGATTTTTATTTGTACAAATGGTACTTCGAACTTAGAAGGAACATAAAGAGATTCACGATACTTCTTTATCTTTTGAGTTGTTCTGCCGGATCGGTCGCTCAAGATCTTTGGTCCAGACCCGATGAAAAAGATCGGATCATTTCTTATGGATTCCTTGAGAATGATTTGAATCTAGTTCATGGCCTATTACTATTATTACTATTAGAAGCAGAAGACGCTCTGGCTTTGGCGGGATCCCCACGGACAGAAAAAGATTGCAGTCAGTTTGATAATAATGATAATAATCGAGTGACATTACTTCTTCGGCCCGAACCAAGGAATCCGTTAGATATCATACGAAATGTATTTTTTTCTTATGAACAATCGTGGTTGGAGTTTGAAGAAGGGGAAGAATTGGATCCGGATAAAATGGAGAAGGGGGATTTCTTCTTCAATCAAATAGTTTGGGCGCCTCAAATATGGCGCTCTTGTGGCAATCTATTTGATTGTATCAAAAGGTCCACTGAATTGGGATTTCCCTATTTGGCTGGGTCATTTTGGGGCAAACAGAGCATTGATCATCAAGATCAAGAGGATGAGCTTCCGAACATTTATCATCAAGATAAAGAGGATGAGGATGAGCTTCCGAGCATTTATCCTCAAGATAACATTTCTCTTTTTCCTCAAGATAACATTTCTCTTTATCATCAAGATAAAGAGAAAGAGGATGAGCTTCTCGAGAATGACTCGGAGATGGAGTACCAGATACCAAATAGATCTTACACAAAAGAAAACCGTTTGACAACAAACCAATTCATTTGGGACCCCACGGATCTATTATTTTCCCTACTCCAAGAGCAGTCCTCTGAGCAGTCCTCTGTCTCTGTGTTTTCACGTCGAGAATTCTTTGCAGATGAAGAGATGCCAAAGGAGCTTCGAAAAAATCCTTCTACATCTATGTATAAAGGCTGGTTCATCAAAAATACGGAAGAATTCGAATTGTTGATTCATCGCAAGAGTAGAACCAATAGTTCATTATCTAAGGAATCTTTCCGTTCTAAGATTCTAACCGAGAGTTATCAGTATTTATCAAATTTTTTCCTATCTAACCAAACGCTATTGGATCAAATGACAAAGACATTGTTGAGAAAGAAATGGCTTTTCCTGAATGAAATGAAACATTTGATTCATGTAACAGGGGAAAGATTCCCCATTCCTTAGCCGTAAAGATATGTGCCCATGAAAAGGGGATTCAGTGGAACAGAATTGGCCGATGGTAGAGTCGTGGAAACACTTGTTTCTTTCATCTTTTTGGCCTTAGCTCCATGGAACAATATGCTACTGCTGAAACATGGAAGAATTGAAATCTTAGATCACTATGTGTGGATGATATGAACTGCCTAAACAAGAATTCTTGAACGGCGAAAGAGCCTATTATTATCAAAAAATTTGGACTAATGAAACCTCCATCGGAAGCATGTCCGCTGAAATGGTTGTTGCTATCTGCTCCAATAACGAATCATTGGTTGAATTCGAATTAAATAACTAATTTAATCATATACTCGTATACTCGGGGGGGTGCGCGCAGCGCGCACGATTTCCAAACGGACTCCTA